TTTATTCAATTTAATTGAATTCTGGACTATTCTGAATATACGAGGATCGCTATGAAGATTCAAAAAAAAATTCCACGTTTCTTTTCTTTATAAATAAAAAAGCACATGAAATCATTCCGACGGATTTCCAATTAAAAACTTATTTTTAGGTAAATCAATTACGACAAAATGCTTTTGTATAATGTCCAATATCTGTTTTACATCTTCTATGCGAAAATGCTCTATTTTCATAAGATCTTCTTGACTCTTATTCAAGAGGTCTAATAATGTATGTATATTAGCCCTTTTAAGGCAATTATAGGTCCTGGAAGGCAATTCTGATTGATCAATAAAAATACATTTCAATTCAATTTCTTTTTTGTTTTTTCTTAGTTTATCAAATCCATCATGAAAAGTAAAAAATGGTAAAGTAACCCCATTTTTTTGATTGTCCTTTAAATTTTGGTCTTGTTCTTCTGCATGTAGAAAAGGAATAAATAAATCAATTAAATTGCGCGAGGCTTCGTAAAGTGCTTCTTTAGGAGTTAAACTTCCATTCGTCCATATTTCTAGAAAAAGTATTTCCTGGTTTTCATTCCCATTACCATAAGAATGAATACTATGATTTGCATTTCGAACAGGCATGAATACAGCATCTATAGGATAACTTCCTTTTTGAGCGTTATTTGGTGTTTTCATACGATATCCACGATTACTCTCAATTTGTAATCCAATACAAAAATCAACGGGTTCCGTCAGACTAGCTATATGCTGTGTAGTATCAACGATTTCCACGGAAGGCGGTGAGATGATGTCTTGAGCAGTTACATATCCAGGACCCTTAACGCAAATGGATGCGTCGCGAGTTCCATACAAATTACTTCTCAATACAATTTCTTTCAAATTCATTAAAATTTCATGTACGGATTCTTCAATACCTACTATGGTAGAATATTCATGTGGTATTTTTTCAGATTTTGCGCGTGTGATACATGTTCCTTCTATTTCTCCAAGCAAAGCCCTTCGCATTGCAATGCCTATTGTATCGGCTTGACCTTTCATAAGCGGAGACAGAATAAAACGTCCATAATAAAGACGCTTACTGTCTGCTCTTGATTCAACGCACTTCCACTGCAGTGTCCGAGCCGATACTGCTACTTCATCTCGAAGCATAGTAATATTATTTGATCAGATCATTGAATCATTTATTTCTCTTGAAATCCGTTCAATTATTATTTCTATACACGCCTTTTTTTAGGAGGCCTGCATCCATTATGCGGCATAGGGGTTACGTCTCTGACAAAACTTAATAGTATACCACTTCTACGAATGGCTCGTAATGCTGCATCTCTTCCAAGACCAGGACCCTTTATCATGACCTCTGCTCGCTGCATACCCTGATCTACTACTGTACGGATAGCATTTGCGGCTGCGGTTTGGGCAGCAAATGGCGTCCCTCTTCTTGTGCCTCTGAAGCCACAAGTACCCGCCGAGGACCAAGAAACCACCCGACCCCGTATATCTGTGACCGTTACAATGGTATTGTTGAAACTTGCTTGAACATGGATAACACCTTTTGGTATTCGACGTCCATTCTTGCGTGAACTAATGCGCCCACTCCTACGTGAGCCAATTCTTGGTATGGTTTTTGTCATATTTTATCATCTCATAAATATGAGTCAGAGATATACGGATATATCCATTTTATGTCAAAACAGATCCTTTGTTTGTGTATTGGGTCCACTGGAGAGTCCCGTTTAAGAAATATTATCCCTGTCTCTGTTTATGCCTCGGATTGGAACAAATTACGATAATTCGTCCCCGTCTACGGATCAGCCGACATTTTTCACAAATTTTGCGAACGGAGGCTCTTATTTTCATATTTGTCATTCCTTACCTTAATTAATTTAGAATCTACTCCTTGGAAGAAAATAAGTCTCTTGAAATTTTGAACCTCTACTTGTATCCGCACGGGAGGAATGTTGAAAAAGCTGCTTAATTTAATCGTTTGAATCAGTCTATAAATTATGCGTCCCCTGGTTAAATCATAACCAATTACTTCCATTTTTATTCTATCGTCTGCCCTTGGTAGTATAGATCTAAAACTGCGTTACGTTATAGCCTTCCTGAAAAATAACCTAGAATCATATCCTCATCATCGAAACAAACCCGAAACATAACATTGGGAAATAATTAAGTAATTAAACCTTTATGAATCCATTTTTGTTCTTTTATTCCAGGTAACCCCTTATTTTCATAAAAAAAATAGGAAGTTATGTATGCAATTCGGATATCAGAAAGATCACCATATATAACACAAAATTTCTCCCCCGATTCTTTCTAGTCGAGCCTCTCGGTCTGTCATTAGACCTCGAGAAGTCGAAAGAATTACAATGCCCATTCCTCCTAAAATCCTAGGAATTCTTTGATAGTTGGAATAGATTCGTAGGCCGGGTCGGCTTATACGTTTTAAAACCATTCCATATGGTCCTTTTCTATTCCTTCTATGTCGCAGAGTTGAAACCAAGAAATATTTCTTGCTTACTCGATGTTTTCTCACATTTTCAATAAAGCCTTCACGTAGAAGTATTTTAACAATGTTTTCGGTAATATTTGTAGATGCTATTCGAACCGTTCCTTTTTTATCCATGTCAGCATTTCGTATCGAAGTTATTATTTCAGCAATAGTGTCCCTACCCATGATAAACTATAATTATTCGTGCCTCCAAGTTTTTATATAATCAACATGCTCCGCTTTTTCTTTCATTTTTTTATTAATTCTGAATTTTCATTTAAAAGGTATATGCGTGAGAGCCCGTCTACTAATTATTAATTGAATCTAATTCCGATACTCTGACTCTGCTATTTCAGATACCCTACTATAATATTATTTTATATAATATTATTTTAATTATTAAATTTTATTAAAAAGAAAAAGGAATCATCTATATAATTCGATTTATTATATTTAGTATATTTATAATACTTCAGGGGCTAATGAAACTATTTTAGTAAAATTCAACTGTCTCAACTCTCGAGCGATTGCACCAAAAACTCGAGTTCCTTTTGGATTTCCTTCTTGATCAATGACAACTGCTGCATTGTCATCATATTGTATTATCATACCATTGTCACGTTTGAGTTCTTTACACGTGCGTACAATTACAGCTCTGATCACTTCTGATCTTTGTAGAGGCATATTGGGAACTGCTTCTTTGATTACCGCAACAATAACGTCGCCAATATGAGCATAACGTCGATTACTAGCTCCTATGATTCTAATACACATTAATTTTCTAGCCCCGCTGTTGTCCGCTACATTTAAATAGGTCTGAGGTTGAATCATATCATTTGATTATTCTTTTTTTTTTTTTTTTTWTTTCAATGCAAAGAGCGAAGAAAAAAATAAGAAATATGGTTTGTCCATAAAGAAAAAGGCGGGTTTTCATCACAGGGATCCCTTTCGTTCCACGTCCCTATTCTTTTTTTTTCTTTATCCCGCAATAATGAATTGCGTTCTTATAGGCATTTTGGACGCAGCTATAGAAATAGCTTCTCTGGCTACAATTTCTGATACTCCACCCATTTCATAAAGTATTCGACCAGGTTTAACGACGAATACCCAAAATTCGGGAGATCCTTTCCCGGAACCCATACGTGTTTCGGCAGGCCTTACTGTAACGGGTTTGTCTGGAAATATACGTACCCATATTTTTCCACCACGGCGCGCATATCGTGTCATAGCTCGTCGCCCCGCCTCTATTTGTCTAGATGTGATCCAAGCGGGTTCAAGTGCCTGAAGGGCATATCCGCCGAAACAAATTCGATTGCCTCGATAAGATATTCCCTTCATTCTTCCTCTATGTTGTTTACGAAATCTGGTTCTTTTGGGGTTATAGTTGATGGTTGTTTATCAATGCATCTCTACTACAGAACCGGACATGAGAGTTTCTTCTCATCCAGCTCCTCGCGAATGGAATGATTAAATAATACGGGATATATATATATTTAATGAATAGAATAAAATGAATAATAGATTTAATCATGGCATTTTTTTCGATGTAAGCGTTCACGCAGTTATTTTTATATCTTGCTCGTATAGTATACAAAAAAAGATTTTCTTTCTATTATTATAATTATATAATTATATATATATATAGATAATATATATACTAGAACTTATAGATCGATTTATTATTATTATCGATCTATAATAAACAGAATAGAATCTAATTTGCATTTTTCCTTTTATTGAATCGCCCAAACGCCCAAAACTTAGCAATCCAATAAGACTTTCGCGGGCGAATATTTGCTCTTTCAACATCCCCTCCATTGTGGGGGTATTCTATGACCTATCAGAATAAATGGGTTGATTCTTGGCTCGTTCCGCCATCCTACCCAATGAATCATTAGGATTTTTTTCAAGGGAATCCTTCTCAGTCACAGGTTCCGTCGTTCCCACCGCTTCTCAATTAATGGCCAGGCCTGAACTTTGCAATGGAGCTCCTAATAAAACTGAATCAATGTCCTCAGTCTTTATTGACTCGATGCTCTTTAGGATTTTTTCGTATGAATACTATTCATATTCATCTATCTAATTATTCATTATGGACGAATACTAATGCTTTATTACATTGCCTTTTATGAGATAGTTCATAGACCATACATATTGGAATCGTATATCATTGCTATTCTTTTTCTTTCTTTCTCTCACCCCTCCATTTCATTTATCCATATCCCCTTGTTTTTGCTTCACAACCTTAGAATCTTATAATAAAATAATATGGGTTTCTTTTTTTTTTCTGTAACAAAGTACTTCAGTTGCTACAACAATATGATTGATCCGTCATACAGCGACTGGTCGCGTGGATCCAGATAATATAAAGCAATGGGCTGGTTCTTTTTTTTAGTTATATAGTTATTAGTTCATACTAGGGGATGGTACGGTACCTAGTTTTTCATTCTAACCCTAAAAAAAACCAACGAGTCACACACTAAGCATAGCAATTATAATTATATGG